CTCTTGTATCATCAAACCGTCACCCATTAATACAACACCAACATTATTTGATTCCAAATTCAGGGCAATGCCTATTGTACCCTCTTCAAATTCTACTAATTCACCTGCCATTACTTCATCAAGACCATGAATACGAGCAATGCCGTCGCCCACTTGAAGTACGGTACCAGTATTTACAATCTTTACTTCTCTATTATATTGCTCAATACGTTCACGGATAATATTACTAATTTCGTCGGCTCTAATAGTTACCATGAGTATTTCCTAATTATTTTTTGGAAGAAAAAAATAATGCCTACAGTAAAGTAAAAGGTAAAAAAAAAGGACTAATCAGTTATTTCTTTCATCACCCCAAACAGGCCAATATTAGCGCTAATGGTACGTAAATGTAACTCGTTGTTTAAAGAACTATTCAGAGTTCCTAGAGCTCCTTGTAAAGCTTGTTGGAAAACCCGTTGTCGGACTTGATGAATCGCTCTTTGTTGTTCAAAATGAATGGTTTCGTTTTTGTAATTTTCTAATTGTTCCAAAATCTTATAAGTTGAATTAATCAAATTCAATTTGTCTCGTTCTATCTCAGAGTATCCATTCACTCGAAACTGATCTGCCTCCATTTCCACTTTCCGTAAGCGGGCCCGGGCTTTTTCCAGCTGTTCAATAGCCCCCCCGCGTAGTTCTTCTGAATTTCGAATAGTATTCAAGATCCTCTCTTTTCGATTATCTAATAAATCACTTAATGAAAGTAGATTATCTTTACATTCATTTTTTTTTATTTCAAAAATTACATGATCCCTTCCCGAACCAAACATGAATATTTCGATTCATTTGGCTCTCACGCTCAATTATTTATTATTTATTGGGACTTAATTCCCATATCTTTTTTTTTTTTTTATAATGTAATGAGCTTACCCTCTCCCTCTCTTCTCTATTCATATTCCAAAATATCGAAACTGATCACTAATCCAAGACCAGAATATTCGGAGGATTCTTCTGACCAAAATAGAAAATATATCAAAAAACTAAACTAAAAAGTATAATAAATTAAACTAAAAAGTATAATAAATAATAAATAAAAAATTTACATATAATTTATAATTGTATAATTGTACTTAGAATTGTATAATGTATAATTGTAATTTGTTTTGTCAGCAAAGTTGTTTCTTTTTTTTTTCTTCAAATTCAAAGAATTCTTCTCACTTTATACATAGGTCATCGATTCAGCATTGGAAAAAGGGGCTCAAATCGTTTTATCGACATGAGTGTTTTATATCGAAAAAACATTTTCCACTATTTGTTTTGAAAATATTTCTGTATTTATTAACATAGTAGTAGAAAGAGTACCCTGCTGCATCTGAACTTCAAACAGTTTGGCCTTAACCATGTTAATGGTCCCGGATTATTGGTTAATAGAGAATCAAAGTCGATGTACCAATGAATGACGAAATGCTATGGTTCTTAAATATGATTTTGAAATTTATTCAGAAGTAATTCGCGGGATCATGCACTCTTTTCTTTCCTAGTTATAATGAAAAAAAGTGCAACTGGGTGAATCCAGCCTATTCTTGAAATAAACAACTCGCACACACTCCCTTTCCAAAAAAGATCAATACACCAAGGACTACACTTAGATTTATTGGATTTGTTGCTAAAATATCGGTATTAAATCCGAAACTCCCGGCGGATGGCCAGTGACCCAAGGAAAGGAAAGAATCGGTTACATTTTTCATATGATCTCCTATTTTATTTTAGATAGACTAAAAAAAAAAAAAGAACTCGGTTCTTTTTTTTGTATTATATCACTTTGACTCATTTTCTATTTATTCTATTCTATCATATTTAGATTATTCTAATTATTCTAATTCTATGTATTTTTTTTTTTTCAATTGAAAAATTGAAAATTCCCAATAATAATGATACTTATTAGAATTAGGGGGGGGGCGTGTTTCATGTCAATGGCAAAATACCCCATTTGTTGCAACACTCCTTTAAACAATAAAAAAGGTTTCTCTTGAACTAAGAAGGGGAAGGAAGAAAGCGAGTCAGTGTGATAATTCCTCATCCTCAAATTAATCCTTCCCATGGATTATTGTCCCAACAAATAAGTAATTGTAGGGGTGAAATCTTGATATAATTCGAAAAAGCGAGGAGTAAGTTCCAAGCCATAAAATAAGAAAAAAAAAAATACACAATTCTCATGTTTATAGGATTAAACAAAGGGATTCGCAAATAAAAGTGCCAATGCTACAACCAGCCCATAAATTGTTAAAGCTTCCATAAAAGCCAAACTAAGCAATAAAGTACCTCGTATTTTTCCCTCTGCCTCGGGTTGTCTCGCGATACCTTCTACAGCTTGGCCCGCAGCAGTACCTTGACCAATTCCAGGTCCAATAGAAGCAAGCCCGACAGCCAACCCAGCAGCAATAACGGAAGCGGCAGAAACCAGTGGATTCATGATAAGTTCCTCGCACCAAAATAAAGAAATGGTTAATGATACAATCAT